GATAGAACAGCACCCCACCCCAAAAAAAAGGGTAAGCAGCATCTTCTAACTTTCCTTACTCGGTCAATTCTTTTTCCACCCCCACCCCAGCGATTCACTCCGCAGAGGTCCCCTACCCCACTAATGGCCCAATAAGGGATTTAGTAACCTGGGTGGGAGAAGTAAAGGTTTACCAATATTAATTAAAGTCGATCCGCCGGCATTGGTCGAAGTGGCATGCATACCTCGCAGTCCTATCCTAGATCGATTTTTCCGAAAGCCCATGAAATTCCTTACCCTAACGGGTAAGATATGTTCTATCCTTTCCGTTTGTGCAAGTTCATCATTCAAGTCTTGAAGCAAACTTTGTAAAAATCGAATCGAAGGCTCGTTCCGGTAAATGGTATAAAGTACAATCCCTGCCTGCCTTCGTCCACTCAGTAAGAGTGTTCTCAAATCCCAAGTCAGGTGTTACTCATAAAATACCACCGCACAGGAAAAGCTACTAGTAGATCCTATTCCTCAATGAGTGTTTCATTGGAGGGTAACAATGCCTTGTTTAAAGACCGAAGGGACTAGAACAATAGAGCAGTTACTCATAGTAGTAGCCACTGCTTGTTTGAGCTGACTTGCTTATCTTGTTCCACAGTCCTACAATCATAAAAGGACAGGAAGGGCCCTGCTTCGATAATTCAGATACCTCACCCTACGCCCTGTGGAGACTTCTTTTAAGTTAGTTCTTATTCCTCAGTGGGTCGGGCACATAGCAACAAGGGCGATGTCTTACTCCTCTACCTGTGTTACTGTATGGGAAGGGGAGCCCACCCACCTTCACCCCCGGATGGGGGACACCTCCTTTACCGCCCGTATTGGTCGCTCGGCTATGGGACAGATGCCTTGCTCCCTTGTTTCCTCTGTGGTTTTCCTTGTTCCATAGGTTATACACCGCTGACAAAGACCTACAGGCGGCATCAGAGCATAAAAGAGTCCTGCTAGTAGGGACCTAGTCACTAGCCATTATTGGCTGACTTAGGAACAACTTGAGAATGGGGAGCTCTACTGAGCCGTAATGGTTATTTAGTACTGGTACCCAGACCAAATGGGACAAGAAGAATGAAGAGAGTGTGAATGAAAGCTAGGCGGCTAGTTGATGCTTTAAGGGCTATAAGTAGGCCCTTTGCTATTGCTATAAGGGCTGCTCGCCTTTATACGGCTTGGCTTCGCTATCGCTCCTATGTAGTGGTCGACCTAAAAAGTGGTATTCCTGCCATACCAGAATGCCTATTATCTAGTGCTAGAAGCTTCGCCAGAAGCAAGCAAGATGAGGGTGCTCTGCTTCGTAGACAAGGCTCGTTCCGTACTTGACTTACGAGCTCGTGTAGTACTCGCCCCTATCTCTAAAGGGGCTTATGCACTCCACTCGCTGTCTACTAAACGAGCGTTGGAGCGAGCGAGCGAAGCCTTCAATTTAGTGGCTTCCCCCTCACCCTACTCTTTTCTTTTCGCTTAAGCTCCCCCGGTTTGGGGGATTAATTGATTGGATACCCGAGAACCATAATCTTTCCTAGGAACAGCTTCTACGACGATAGATAGGGGTCAGGTTTGTTTGGCATCTATGCCCCCTGCCCTCCAAACAGTATGGGAGCCTTTCAGCTCGTACTGCTCACACACCTAGATCTTCACGGCACCTCCTCTACCATAGTGTAAGCTGGGAGCAGCTCCGAAAAGCGAGGCTTTCAACAACGTCAACAACACCACGAAAAAAGTCCACTATGGTTGCCCACTGATCTGATCATAGGTGAAATCCAATCCCTTCGTTTCGCGCCTTTGTTTTCTTTGGGCTTAGTTATACGGCCATTCTCGTTTGAACAAGAGTGTGATCTCCCCTGGTATTCTCCGAGAGCTTAGACGCCACCGGGCTTCTTCCTCAAAGAAGGTATTATATAGCAAGCACCGTATTCTTCTTCGCTTAGTGAGTTGCCTCTCTCCTCGGGTGACTGAACTCGCTTTTAAGCAATCAGAGTAGGGATCTCTCTTCGATGAGTCAGACTAGGCTATGATTCCCAGATAGGAAGAAAGAGCATTCGCCACTTCAAGCTAGTCACTAGAACTCCCTCCTTACTTAGATCTTCGTGACCCAGGGGAGAAGCTTGGCTTAGATGAGAAATCCGTCTTTATTCTGTCACGGTAAGCGGGTTATTTCTAGGACTGATAGTTCAGTTCAAGCGTATCATAGATCAAACTCTTTCAATTTAAGTCAAGCTTGTTGTAAGGCTAAAGCCCCTTTACTAGACTAGTAGGAGCAGAAGGAAAAGTCGGAAAGCTGCTTTCCTTAGATAGGGCTTATCGGTAAGTCAGTGAAGCAAGTCTTATGGTCCAAACAGAGTACAGAGCCTGCACTTCCGGAAGACAGAGAAGGAAGACCAAACAGAGCTTGAGACTGAGAGAAGGAACGAATATCGCTAAAACCGAGACCCATTACCGAGATAGGGGACTCAGGTCAAGGAGATCAGATAGACGAAAAGTACTGTCCCTCGTATGGAGAACAAATCCTATCTCTTATCTCTCTAGTTCCGGAGAATATAGATAGCTTCTTTCTTTTACGCCTTATTAGTTATGAAAGCGGAACCTAACCAACTTGATCGATTCAGTGCTTGGATTAGGTCCGGGTAGAGAACAGGTAATGTCGGTAGGCTTTGAACTTTAGCCGTTGTTATTCAAATTCAAGGCCTTACTCGTTTCATTTTTGATCCCTCTTTCTTTGGTTTGGGAGTCCATAGATGAAAGCCTCTTCAGTAAACTCTTTCCGCTTCTGCTTCTGAATCTGGATGGCGGTGGAAAAGAGAGTGTTTCAGTTACGGTTTAGGGCTAGTGAGTTACTATACGTTCGTGAAGGCAGACAGGCGCTCGTAGACAGAAAACCGTTTTCGCAGAGCGACTTAGAGAAAACAAACTACTTCTTGTTTCGAAAAGCGATGCGTACAGTTCCGGGGGTTGTAGAACAACTACTTCTTTGCCGTTCTTTTTCCGTTAGCCTGTATCGAGACTCTAAGACTCCTTGCGCTTAGCCCCCCGCAGGTGCTTTGATAGAGATTTCGGGTTGTAGGGCGCAAGGGGATCTTTAATCAATTCCCTCTTTTCCAGTAGCTAGTTTAGATATGATATGGCAAGCGGTTCGAGTCAAGTGCCCGTTAAAGAACCAATTGTTGGCAAGAGTCACAAATATGAAGTAAACTACTTGGTCTCTTCTTTCTTCCTATTACTACTCCTTGCCTCTTCTGGAAAGTCACTTTGATCCAATAGAGTCTCTTTCCGAATAGGGGAAGGAAAGGCTCTCGCAGTAGTTGTTCTGTAAGGGCTTTCATTAGCGTGAGAAGGCAGTAAAAGGGTATTGAGCTACGAGAATGGCTTATACAGGGCAATTCTAGGGCTTCTAGAGAATGAGAGGGGCTCACTTGACAGAGTGCCGAGCATTGTTCGTCGTGCTAGTTCCGCTACTCCAGTTCCAGTGGTAAAGGAAACCTTCTCTAATCGGGAAATCCCTCTGAAAGCCTTCTTTCCAGCGGAGAGCAAAGCAAGCAAGTCCGTCTTTTCGGGTTAATGGGCAAGGCCCCACCCAAGGAACTGAGAGCATGAACTCCCAAACATCGGGAAAGAAGCATAAAGGGAAATCAAGTAACAAAGTCGCTTGCCCCAAGCCCCAGAGGAGCCTAAAGCCATTCGACTAGTTGGAAAGGGGCGGATCGCAACTCAATTGCTTGTGAAATTGAAGAGCGTAAAGCAACTTGGCCGAGAGGGTAAGGAACGAAGTAACCGAAGGTGCAGTGTTCATCGGCTCCTCCCCCTATGGGGGAGTGGCTTTCAGCTCCTTCACTTCATGCCTTTGATAGAACGGAGATGATAATTAGGCTGCTGTTGAAAAGCGTCTGCTAGCGGAGTTAGTGAACTCTTTCTTGAGGAGCGGGTTCTATCCCCCGAGTCATGGGTTTAAGCATATACAAGGCAAAGGCCCCCTTCTCTTTCATACCAGGAAAGATCAGATTAAAATCACGCCAGAAGAAAGCACTACTGACTGATCAGGAAGGGCCTTTGAGGAATTCCTTTTAAGTTAAGGGACGTTGATATCGACGATGATCCGCTGTAATGATTTATCCGACCTGCTCAAGAATCACATAAGTAAGGAAATTCCTTGCTTATTCTTATACTCTTCGTGACCCAGGGGAGAAGCTTGGCTTATTGAACTCCTAACTCATTTGCCCTGAGCCCCGTATTCCTTTGATTCTTCTCCCGTTCGTGCCAAGGAAAGCTTTCAGGCAGTCCAATAGCACCGGATTCTTCCTTCACCCCTGAAAGGGATTCGTCAACAACTGCAGCGGAGATTCCACAAAGACTAGCTTACGCTCTACCATATAAAGAAGGGAAATTCCACCCCGGAAACCATTTGATCAAGAGTGAACAGCTGAGAGTAATGGCATACTTCACTTTATCCCTTTATTAGGATTGAGACCCTGGGGTGACTGAATTCGCTTTCGAGCTAACTGTAGCGGATGAAATGGCAGCAGAGTCGTGAACAGGAAAAGCTTCGTTCTTTGTTGTTGTAGCTGGGTAGCCTCCGATATGGCTAGGCTATTAAGTCAGAGATGGGCCTTGAGACGGGATCCACTACAATTGGCCTATTGCTTCTGTAGACTCTTCCTGGTGAGTTGCCTACCCGAGCCCGAACTCGCTTAAGGGAAAAAGAGCAAGCAACTGAAGACATCACATCGCTTTCTTCCTCCAAGACTATGCTACCATTAACTTAACATGCTAGCACGCCTAGCAACTTTATTTCGAAAAGACTAATCCGCCTTTCGCTCGTCCCCTAGGAAAGAGAATTCCCATTCCCCGGTCAAAAAAAAGTACTACTGACTTTGCAGCATATGAAATAGCTGCGCTTATGCCTCCAACATCAATAGCAGCGGAAAAGATCACAGTAGCTGAAACCAAGGGTGAACCGTCGACTCAAGCAAGAACAGCAACCG